TCAGAATTTTTCTAGGATCAATAAATTAAGAAATTCTGGTTTTACTGTTATAGAACATAGGGGAGTAATGCATTGGTATGAATAGAGCAAAAGAGCAAATAAAAAGTTAGGGGAGTAATGACTCCTATATAGTTTTATACAATCTTTCTCTATTACTCTATTATTTTTTTTTATTTCCTTAATTTGATTTCGTTTGATTAGAGTGAAAGTGAAACTCCTTAAAAACTCCCGCTTTCTTTAAAATATCCTGAACCGTTTCTGTAGGTTGAGCACCTTTCTCAAGGAAATATAGAATCGCAGGAACATTTAAATAAGTTTGATTCTTTATCGGATCATAAAAACCCACTTTCCGAAGATCTCGCCCTTCTCTTCGGGACCGAACATCAATTGCAACGATTCGATAGACGGCTCATTAGGATAGATGTAAAAAAATAACCCCCCCCCTAGAAACGTATAGGAAGTTTTCTCCTCGTACGGCTCGTTAAAAATGATTCTAAGTTCTACTTAATGTATAGGATTACATACAATCACAAATGGGTCTATAAAATGGTTAAATAAATTAGATTTTAATTTAAATCCCCCCTTTTTAGTCTTACTTCTAAAAAAAAAATCATTTGTACTCATAACTCAAGTTAGATAACTCTCAAGTGGCTCAAAGAAAAATATTTAAGCATTTCATTTATTGAGTGGTCTTTAAACCCCCTTTTTGTTTCTTTCGTTTCAAATCTATTTGAATTTTTATTATGATACGATTATGGAAACAATGGAAAAAATCTTTTCTTGTTTTGGGATCCTTTAATCTTTGTTTTAAATCCATTAGGTTTAGACATAACTTCGGTGATTCTGAATCCTTTCAAAATGGCAGCAACATACCTTTTTTTGCGATTGATTTCTAGTAAAGAATCATAGAAAGGGTTGATTCTTATGCGATACACTTTGTATGGAAAGATTTTTTTTTTCAATTCCAAGAAATTTTATTTTAGATTGGGAACGTAAAACCTTTTTGATTTCTCTATCAACGATATACTTACGAAGTTGTTCCAATTTATTGATTGGCATTAACCATAGACCCTTGCCCCGGAGAAATGAATCAATACTTTCTACTCGAGCTCCATCATGGACTATTTCCATTACAACCCAATGGGGTTTCTAGCTAAACAGAATAAATGATGTCGAGTCAAGAGCACTTTCATTCTTTCTTATATAAAATGGTGGATGTAAAAATCCACAATGGATCATGTCTTTCAAGTCGCACGTTGCTTTCTACCACATCGTTTCAAACGAAGTTTTACCATAACATTTCTCTAATTTGGAACCGGTATGGAATTGATTCAATTATGGAATCGTGAATAATCATTGGTGCATTCGCTACATAGTAATCTATCGCTTTTCTTCTAGATAGATGGATAGAAATTTTTCTGAAGAGGTTTTAGCACGAATTCAACGTAACCCCAATTTTATTGTTTTATTGTATAGTATAAATGCAAGATTTTTTTTTATTATCAAAATTATTATATAATATTATATAATAAAATATAAATAAAAAAGGGAATAACTTAAATTTTTTCGATTCTTATTTTATAAAATAGCTAAAAAAAGGGTTCCTATCTATATCTATCAGATAGATTAAACAATTGTTACTCTTATAGATATTCTATGTGAAATATGGTTAGATATTAAAATTTGTTCTTTCAATTTAAGAGATCATAAAATTTTTGTTTCACAACACAACGAAAAACTGCTCTTACTGAAATAGAACTATAGAGCAATAATAATATATACATATAGACTATGCATTTCCTAGTTTTATATATGTATTTTCATATTTTGTTTAACTTAAGATTCAGTAATCTTTCTATAAGATTGTCATAAAAGAAATAAAGGAAAAAGGAAAGTGAATAAAATGAATGAATTCCTCTATCTCAATTCTGCCCACTCCTTCCATCGATTTCTAATTATTCATTAGAGTCAAACACGAAATACCTAAAAGTTCAAATAAAAAAGATCGCGCCATTTTCTTATTTATTAATGAAATTCGGACAAACAAAGATATTCAACTTAAGACATCCCCTTTCTAAAAAATTTCAATCTACTCTAAAAATTAGATAGGAATCAAAAATCATAAAAAAAAGAAATAAGCATCGCATTCTATTCAATATTAGACCTTTTAACATAAACAGAAGGTTGTTCACAAGAATCTTATTCTACTTAATTTTTATAATAATCAAATTTATATTTATTTATATTTTTTATTTATATTTAGAGTAGAATATGATCTGGGACGGAAGGATTCGAACCTCCGAATACCGGGATCAAAACCCGTTGCCTTACCACTTGGCCACGCCCCATTTCATTTTTTATTCGACACTAATAAAGAATAATGCTGGTATTAGTTGATCGTCAATTCTAATTCAAATATCTAATTTAGAGAATATATTCTTGCTAAGATTTTGATACGTATATATATAGAATAAAATTCAATTTATTGATCATTCCATATAATTCAATTAAGATATTGTATGAAAGTCGAATTTCTTCTATTCTATTTGAGAGTGGGAGGGTTTTTGATTGGGTGAATTCAAAGACAAAGAAGAATTTTTTCTACCTGACTTTCTTCCTTTTGACTTCATATCAATAACTCAATCAAAATGAAATTATCTCCAAGAACAAAATGCCTGTTATGCTTAATATCTTTAGTTTGACCTGTATTAATTCGGCTCTTTATTCGAGTAATTTTGTCTTCGCCAAATTGCCAGAGGCCTATGCTTTTTTGAATCCGATTGTAGATGTTATGCCAGTCATACCTCTGTTTTTTTTTCTCTTAGCCTTTGTTTGGCAAGCTGCTGTAAGTTTTCGCTGAGATCTTTAATATTATCCTAGAAAATTCAGGATTTATTTCGAAGATTTTATCAATTGGATCAAATAAGTCTCACAATAATGAACCCTCAATTCAAAGAAACTCTTGACTAGACGCGATAAATCTAAATCACCCCATTCATACCCCATTTTGTTTTCCAATGAAAGACACTAATCCTATTAGTATCCGAATCTTCGAGAATATATAATTTTGGGTATGAAATGCAATTTTAGTAATGAAAGACTCTTATGACAAAAGAATTTTCATAAATTCTTCTAGAAAGCGCCTCATTCATTTCGTGATGTCAAAATAGAATTAGGGTATGTGGTATAAAAACAGACGATCTATTCCCCCTTTTCAAAAAAAAAAATGATCTTGGAGATTGTGTAATGCTTACTCTCAAACTTTTCGTTTATACAGTAGTGATATTCTTTGTTTCTCTCTTCATCTTTGGATTCCTATCTAATGATCCGGGGCGTAATCCTGGACGTGAAGAATAAAATGAAAAATGATTTGAAAATTTTGAAAGATCAATGAAATTAAAATATCAAGTCATCGAGGGAGGCGGAAAGAGAGGGATTCGAACCCTCGGTACAAATAACTTGTACAACGGATTAGCAATCCGCCGCTTTCGTCCACTCAGCCATCTCTCCCAATTGAAAAAAATACTATGTTACATTACACATAAAGTAAGGATTAAAAAAGGCTTTCTTTCTATCTTTTTATTAGATAGATTAGATATGTATAACTTTTATCAGTAATTCAATTTAGATAAAGTAAGAGCTAAAAAGATCCAATTGCTTTGATTTTGATCGAAAAGGCACTTTTCTTTTACTTCCGCGCCCGGCCCGGCTAGGTATTGACCTAGTCAGGGCCCTTTGCCAAGCCCTTTTTTTGTTCCAACGAATGATAGATAAAACCCTTTATCGGGTTTGAAAACAGAAAGACTTGTTAGTAAATTTAAACAACTCGAAAGTGTGATTTCTTATTATTTTTTTCTTTTTTTTTTACTTACTGTGTTTTCTCTTTTTTTGTAATAAAATTAAAATAATAAAAAAGAGATATAGAATAAACAAAAAAAACTCTGGACTCTTACACAACGCATTTTTATGTTATGATTTTGGTGCTTTTAGTGAATCGTCTCTATCAAAATGACTTTAGTAAAAAAAAGAAATTCTTATTTAATTTTAGTTATTTAATCTTTTCCTAATTGAATCCCGCAAACAAAAAAAATAAAGTTAACATTCTAATTTTCATGATTCGTTTAGGATCCTATTTTGATTACGCCAAATGCCTCTGTTCGACAAAAGATCCATTTGTATACAATAATCACATTGTAGCGGGTATAGTTTAGTGGTAAAAGTGTGATTCGTTCTATTAATCCCTTTAATAGTTAAGGGGTCCCTCGGTTTAATTTATATTCCGATTAAAAACTTTTTTTCTTAAAAGGATTAAATCCTTTACCTCTCAATGACTGATTCGAGGAAAAATAGAAATTCTCGTGATTTGTATCCAAAGGTCAATTGTAAATTGAAAATTGGATTCTAAAATTGCGAAACATAATTATTTCATTTGGAAGTATTAATCCAATTTACAAATTATGAATAAAGATCCATGGCTGAAGATAGAAAAGTTGATTTCTAACCGTAACTAAATCTTCAATTTTGAGTTGATAGAGAATAAATTGAAGCAAAATAGCTATTAAATGATGACTTTGATTTACTAGAGACATCGACATATTGTTTTAGCTCGGTGGGAACAAAGTACTTTTCCTAAGGATTTTTTGAAATAGAAATTAAAGAACGAAGGAACTAGAAAGATTGTTACAATTATCTTATTCTAGCGGGATCATCTAAAAAGCAAGTCTTTTTGAATTCAATGTATTCAGACAAAAAAGCTAACATAGATGTTATGGGTAGAATTTTCATTCACATCCTTTCGATCTTTAGATCTAGGAATTTATCCATCTTCCATAAAGGAGCCGAATGAAACCAAAGTTTCATGTTCGGTTTTGAATTAGAGACGTTAAAAATGTTGAATTGAATCGGCGTCGATTATAACCCCTAGCCTTCCAAGCTAACGATGCGGGTTCGATTCCCGCTACCCGCTTTAGACCCTCTCTTATCGAATTCATATATTCATT